ATGTGAAATATTATAATAATATATAAACATGCATTTAGGGTGGAAAAAGCTTCTAGAGGCTTTCCTGTTTCCGGGGGGTTTTCAAGAATAACAGCAATCTTAGGAGTTTAGGGGGGTAGGGGGGTTTAACGCGCAAAAGCCGAGGGGGCGTAATCTTATATATGTTAGGAGAAAATTTTATTTATTATGCACTTGATATCCTAATATGTGAATGTATGTAAGAATATCTTATCACCATGCATACATCGTTCCTCGGATACAAGAAAATGTTCCACCTAAAGATGTTATAACTGTGTGCACTGTGAGATGTCAGGTGAAAGGAAGACAAAAAAGAGAACCCGTTACCCGCTGGAAGGAACGCCCGGCATGTTGGGTAACGAGGAGTATGTAATTCCACCAATAACTTATGTAAGCGTCGATGAAAGTGTGGGGAGTAACGCTATTTGTGACACCCAAATAGGAACCAAATGCCAGGAATAGTTCACGGGGTGAAACCCCCCACAATAGTTGTCCCTCACCTTCAATAAACGATATCATTAAGAAATCACAGGTTGGTAGGTTCTTACTACATAGTTGGGTCTTGGGAAATGGTATGTTGGTTACTTGGTATGTCGTTGTAAATTCTATTTGTGTTGATTTTTACAGATTACATATCTGTTTTTAACCCACATCTTGTTTTGGTCCAGTAATTGTATTATGTACATTACTTATGAGATCTTTTCCATATAATGATGGTTGACATCAATAAATGGTGATAATACATATATGTGCTGTAGCATGCAGTAATATGCCATTGATATATGGGTATGGTGTAAATACATATATGTTTATTGTGGAAATATTGTATAGTTTCGGGTTTGACAGAGAATAGTTTAATGTAAGAATCCTAGCTTTGGGAGTTAGGGGTAGGAGTTAAAGTCTCCTTTTTCTGAGCAGTAGGGGGGAGTTTAACCCTCGACGTCCGGTTTACAAGACCGGCGCTCTGGCGCTGAGCTACTAATGCAAGTTCATTCAAGTATTTTGTTTTCAACCCATCCTGCTAGGGGTGCTAGAACTAGGAATAGGAGGAAGTAGAGGACTGAAGCAATTTGTCCGATGATAATGAAAGGGTGTTCGACTGGTATTCCTCCGATTCAGGTTAAGATCATGACATCTGCAACGAGGGTCCAGAACAGGAACTGGGTGATTGGGCGGAATGTTAGGCTTCGTTGTTTTGATGTGTGGAGGATAGGGACGACTATAAGCACAAGGATCGAGAATAGAAGTGCTAGTACTCCACCAAGTTTATTGGGAATTGATCGGAGGATGGCGTAAGCAAATAGGAAGTATCATTCAGGCTTAATATGTGGCGGGGTTACTAAGGGGTTGGCGGGGGTGAAGTTGTCGGGGTCTCCTAGTAAATTAGGAGTAAATAGGGCTAGGGAGGCTAGGGCGGTTAGGAGTGCTGCGAAGCCCAGGAGGTCTTTGTAGGAGAAGTAGGGGTGGAATGAGATTTTATCTGCGTCTGAGTTCAGTCCTGTGGGGTTGTTGGATCCGGTTTCGTGGAGGAAAAGGACATGAAGGATGAAGACGGCGGCGATGATAAATGGGAGGAGGAAGTGGAATGCGAAGAATCGGGTAAGGGTTGCGTTGTCTACGGAGAAGCCCCCTCAGATTCATTGGACGAGGGTGTTCCCTACGTAAGGTACGGCGGAGAGGAGGTTGGTGATGACTGTTGCACCTCAAAACGATATTTGTCCTCAGGGAAGGACGTAACCTACGAAGGCGGTGCCTATAAGTAGGAGGAGGAGGATTACTCCAGTGTTTCAAGTTTCTTTATAAAGATATGAACCGTAGTAGAGCCCTCGGCCGATGTGGAGGTAAATGCAGATAAAGAAGAAGGATGCGCCATTTGCATGTATGTTGCGAATAAGTCACCCATAATTTACGTCTCGGCAAATGTGTGCGACGGATGTGAAGGCGGTTGCGATGTCTGAGGTGTAGTGTATAGCTAGGAATAAGCCTGTGAGGATTTGTGTGGCCAGGCAAAGTGCAAGGAGGGAGCCGAAGTTTCATCATGCTGAGATGTTAGAGGGGGCAGGAAGATCAATTAGAGAGTCGTTTACGATTTTTAGGAGGGGGTGGGTTTTACGGAGATTGGCCATTAGGGTTCTTGTAGTTGAATAACAACGGTGGTTTTTCAAGCCATTAGTCCTGGTTAAAGTCCTGGCAGGAATTATGACTTTTATTATATACTTAGTTCTGTTTTCTTTTGTCCTAGGGCTAGTTGCAGTTGCTTCTAATCCTTCTCCTTATTTTGCGGCGTTAGGGTTGGTAGTGGTAGCCGGGATGGGGTGTGGCGTTTTGGTTGGGCACGGGGGCCCTTTTTTATCTCTTGTGTTATTTTTAATTTATTTGGGGGGTATGTTAGTTGTCTTTGCATATTCGGCAGCTCTTGCTGCCGAGCCGTACCCTGAAACTTGAGGGAGTCGACCAGTTACGATGTATATGGTGGCGTATGTGTTAGTTGTGGCTGTGGTCTCAGGGTTATTTTGGGGTGGGTGGTATGAGTCTTCTTGGGGGTCAGCAGATGAGTTAGGAGAATTTTCTGTGTTCCGGGGGGATATGGCGGGGGTTGCTTTAATGTACTCTTTGGGAGGGTGGATGCTAATTATTAGTGCTTGGGTTTTATTATTAACTTTATTCGTGGTGCTAGAGTTAACTCGTGGGCTGAGTCGGGGTGCTTTGCGGGCTGTTTAGAAAAGAATGAGAAGTAAGGCGAGGGTTAGGGTGAGGAAGAAAATTGAGAGGTAGGTTTTTACTATGCCTTGCTGGATGTTGCTTGCTGTGGAGATGAGAGGGAGGTTTGTTGAGGTGATAGTTTTCGGGCCCACTTTTTCTAGCCATGTTTGGTCGACTAGTTGGCTGGCAATTAGTTGTCCTAAAATTAGGTTGAGTTTTGGAGTAAGGCGGTGAATAATTGCGGGGAAGAACCCTAACATGTTGGAGAAGTGGTGAGCTGGGAGGGTTGGTGTGAGGGAGACTTGTTTGCTTGTAAGGGATGCTAGTTCTAGGGCGATAAGGACTCCTAGGATTGTTACTGTTAGGGCAGCCAATTTAAGGATCGGAGGCATGGTTATTACAGGGGTTTTTAGCGGGAGGATGTTGGATGTGATTAGGAGACCGGCGATAATGCTTCCCCAGGCTAGTCGTTTAATAGGGTTGATTACTGCAGGGTTGTTTTCATTAATTGGGGAGAGTGTGTTAAAGCGGGGATGACCTATAACTACAAAGAAAATGATTCGTATGCTATAGATGGCGGTGAATGAGGTTGCTAGAAGAGTTAGGATAAGGGCTCAGGCGTTAAGATGGGATGTGTTCAGTGCTTCGATGATGGCATCTTTTGAGAAGAATCCTGCGAGGAAAGGAGTGCCAGTAAGGGCTAGGCTACCAATGGTCAGGCAAGAGGAGGTAAAGGGGGTGAGGTTATGTATTCCTCCTATTTTGCGGATGTCCTGTTCGTCATTTAGGCTATGAATAATAGAGCCAGAGCAGAGGAAGAGCATGGCTTTAAAGAAGGCGTGGGTGCAGATATGGAGGAAGGCAAGTTGGGGTTGGTTAAGGCCGATGGTAACCATTATTAGTCCTAGTTGGCTTGATGTAGAGAAAGCAACAATTTTTTTGATGTCATTTTGGGTGAGGGCGCAAGTGGCTGTGAAAAAGGTTGTAAGAGCCCCTAGGCAAAGGCAGATGGTGAGGGCAGTCTGGTTATTTTCCATTAAAGGACTCATGCGAATAAGGAGGAAGATTCCTGCAACGACCATAGTGCTAGAGTGCAGTAGGGCAGAGACCGGTGTAGGGCCTTCCATGGCAGAGGGGAGTCATGGGTGAAGTCCAAATTGAGCTGATTTACCGGTTGCAGCAATGATTAGTCCTAGGAGAGGGTATGTGAGGTCGAAGTCTTTAGCTGTAGTGAACATTTGTTGTATTTCTCACGAATTTAAGTTCGTGGCCATTCATGCTATAGCGAAGATTAGTCCGATGTCTCCAACTCGGTTGTAGAGGACTGCTTGAAGGGCTGCGGTGTTGGCATCTGCCCGGCCGTACCATCAGCCAATTAGTAGGAATGATATAATTCCAACCCCTTCTCAGCCAATAAAGATTTGGAATATGTTGTTTGCGGTAACTAGGACAATCATAGCAATTAGAAAGATAAGAAGATATTTGAAGAATCGGTTCATGTATGGGTCTGAGTGTATGTATCAGGATGCAAATTCTAGAATGGATCATGTTACATATAGGGCAATAGGGGTGAAAATAATGGAGTAATGGTCGAATTTTAAGCTGATATTAATATCGAAGGTGAGGGTGTTTATTCAGCTTCAGTTTGTAATAATGGTCTCTAAACCTTGGTTAAGATAGATGAAGAGAGGGAGTAGGCTGACGAAGAAGGCAAGCTTTACTGCTGTTTTAACTTGGGACAGCGCTCAGTTAGGGTGTTGAGGACGGGGAGTAAGGGTAGTAAGGATGGGGTAAGATAGGAGTGTAAAGATGATGATTAGGCTGGATGTTATTATAAGCGAGGTAGGGTGCATAGCTGCTACTTGGATTTGCACCAAGAGTCTTTGGTTCCTAAGACCAACGGATTAGCTGTTATCCTTTAGGAGCGGTTCGAGTGAGCCTTGGGGTTTAACCAAGGTGACGAAGATTAGCAGTCTTTGTTGCTGGCAAGCCTCTCTCGGTGAATGAGAGGGATTTAACCTCCAGTTTCTAGAATCACAATCTAGCGTTTTATGTTTAAACTACATTCACAGGCGGTCCACCCTCAGATTAGTTCTGGTTTAAGGATAAGGAGAATTAGGGGGAGTATATGGAGGAGGATGAGGAGATGTTCTCGGGAATGGGAGGGGTCGAGGGCGATAATGTGTTCTGGGAGGGGCCCCCGTTGGGTTATCAAGAATATATAAAGGGAATAGCCGGCTGTAATAAGGGTGCCTGTTCCGGTTAGGGCTAGTGTTCATCAAGATCAGTTGAATAAGGATGTGATGATTATTAGTTCTCCCATAAGGTTTGGGAGTGGGGGGAGGGCAAGGTTGGCTAGGCTTGCAATAAATCATCAGGTTGCTATTAAGGGCAGGATTATTTGTAATCCGCGAGCGAGGAGTATCGTTCGGCTGTGCGTTCGTTCATAGTTGGTGTTCGCTAGGCAAAAGAGGGCGGAAGATGTGAGTCCGTGGGCGATTATTAGGATGAGGGCGCCTGTGAAGCCTCAAGGCGTTTGGATAAGGATGCCTCCCGCGACTAGTCCCATATGGCTTACGGATGAATAAGCAATAAGTGATTTTAGGTCTGTTTGGCGTAAGCAGATTGACCCAGTTATAACAATTCCTCAAAGGGCGAAGATAATGAATGGATAGCTGAGTTCCTTTGTCAAGGGTTCTAACATAATTATTATTCGTATCATGCCGTAACCCCCAAGTTTTAAGAGTACGGCTGCAAGAACTATTGAGCCTGCAATGGGGGCCTCAACGTGGGCTTTGGGTAGTCAAAGGTGAACTCCGTAGAGGGGCATTTTTACCAGGAAAGCCAGGAGGCAGCCTGTTCATCAGAGTTTGTCTGCGTAGGTAGAGAGGGGAAGAGGGTTGGAGTATTGGAGGGTGAGTAGTGAGAGTGAGCCTGTGTTGTTCTGTAGCAGGAGGAGGGCAACGAGCAGGGGAAGGGAGCCTGCTAAGGTGTAAAAGAGGAAGTAGGTCCCGGCATTGAGGCGTTCGGTCTGATTTCCTCAGCGTGTGATAATGATTAAGGTGGGGATGAGAGTGGCCTCAAATATAACATAAAATATAATGATTTCTGTTGCCCCGAAAGCTAAAATGAGGAAGAATTGAAGGGAGATTAGAAGGGTGATGTATATTCGTTGACGGTTGATTGGTTCTGAAGATGTGTGGTTTTGGCTCGCCAGGATTATAAGAGGGAGGAGCCAGCAGGTGAGGGTCAGGAGGGGGGTAGATAGGGTGTCAGTTGCTATATAGTTGTTAAGGCAGGATCAGCCTGTTTCGGAAAGGTTTTTTAGTCAAGAGAGGCTGGCTAGAGCGATGATGAAACTGTGGGCCAAGGTGGCAGGTCAGAGTCATTTGGCCGGGGTTAGTCATGTTGTTGGGACAAGCATAAGAGTTGGAATTAAGATTTTTAGCATTGTAGGAGGCTTAGGCTTTGTAGGCGGTCTGTACCATGTGTTCGGGCAGTGGCAACTAGGAGGGCAAGCCCTGCGCTTGCTTCACACGCTGAAAAGGCTAATAGAAGTATAGGAGAGGGTGAGAAGCTAGTGGAATCTAGTTGAAGGGTTCATAGGGATAGGGCAATGAAAAGGGAGAGTATTATTCCTTCTAGACAGAGTAGGGCGGAAAGGAGGTGATAGCGGTGGAAGGCCAAGCCTGCTAATCCTAATATGAATGTTGATGAGAAGGCGAAGTGAACAGGGGTCATGTAGGTAATTGTGGACTTTAACCACAAGCTTTTGAGCCGAAATCAAGTGTTTTGATTAAACTAATAACCTATTCAGCTCATTCTAGGCCTCCTTGCATTCATTCATAAACTAAGCCTAAGGTAAGGAGGGCTAGGACTAGGGAGGCTCATAGGAATGTGAGGACAGGGGTGTCTAGTTGATCACCTCAGGGGAGGGGGAGGAGGAGAGCAATTTCTAGGTCAAAAAGCAAGAAAAGGATAGCGACAAGGAAGAATCGAAGGGAAAAGGGGAGGCGGGCTGAGCCTAGTGGGTCAAAGCCACATTCGTAGGGTGAGAGTTTTTCATGGTCGGGGTTTATTTGGGGGAGTCAAAAGGAGATAACGGCGAGGATAATTGACAGGAGGGTTGCGATTGCAATAACAGTAGTAATTAAGTTCATTATCTTTCCTTGGACTTTAACCAAGACCGGGTGATTGGAAGTCACTTATACTATTTAGTACTAGAAAGATTATGAGCCTCATCAGTAGATAGAGACGTAAAGGAAGAGTCAGACAACATCTACGAAGTGTCAATATCAGGCAGCTGCTTCAAACCCAAAGTGATGATCTGAAGTAAAGTGGTGTCGGACTTGGCGCAGGAAGCAGACAGCTAAAAAGGTGGAGCCAATAATAACATGGAGGCCGTGGAAGCCGGTTGCGACAAAGAAGGTAGAACCGTAGACTCCGTCTGCGATTGTGAAGGGGGCTTCATAGTATTCTATGGCTTGGAGACATGTAAAGTAGCCACCTAGGAGAATGGTCAGGGCCAGGGATTGGATTGCTTGTTTTCGTTTGCCCTCTATGATGCTATGGTGGGCTCATGTTACTGTCACCCCAGAAGCGAGGAGAACAGCTGTGTTTAGGAGGGGAACTTCAAATGGGTCTAGAGCAGTGATTCCTGTTGGAGGCCAGCATCCGCCAAGCTCAGGGGTTGGGGCTAGGCTTGAGTGGTAGAAGGCTCAGAAGAATCCTAGGAAGAAAAGGACTTCTGAGGTAATAAATAGGATTATTCCGTACCGAAGGCCTTTTTGTACGGGAGGGGTATGGTGGCCTTGGAAGGTGCCTTCTCGTACGACGTCTCGTCATCATTGTGCTGTCGTAAGGGTGACTAGAATGAGTCCGAGTGTTATTAAAAGGGTAGAGTGGAAGTGGAATCAGATTGCTAAACCTGAAGTTATTAGTAGGGCACCGATGGCGCCTGTAAGGGGTCAGGGGCTGGGGTCGACTATATGATAAGGATGTGCTTGATGGGCCATTAGACGTTCTCTTGTAGGTAAAGGCTTAGTAGAAGAACAAACACATATGCTTGAATTATGGCTACTGCCACTTCTAGGAGTGTTAGTAGGAATAGAAGAATGGCTGTAAGGATTGCTACTGTGGGTATTAGGGGGAGGAGGACAAATGCGGCTGTTGCAATGAGTTGAATGAGCAGGTGGCCGGCAGTGAGGTTGGCTGTAAGTCGAACGCCTAGGGCCAAGGGGCGGATAAAGAGGCTAATTGTTTCGATGATAATTAGGACTGGAATAAGGAGGGTTGGGGTTCCTTCTGGCAGAAGATGGCCGAGGGCATGGGTGGGTTGGTTTCGCATTCCGATAATCACTGTTGCAAGCCAAAGGGGGACGGCCAGGCCTATATTGAGAGAAAGTTGTGTAGTGGGGGTGAAGGTGTAGGGGAGAAGGCCTAGTATATTTAAGGAAATTAAGAAAATTATTAAAGAGGTAAATAGTGTAGCCCATTTATGTCCGCCTGGGTTTAGGGGCAGGAGGAGTTGTTGTGTGAAGCGGTTAATAAATCATGCTTGGAGGGTCAGAAGTCGGTTGTTTAATCATCGTGTTGAAGGGGTGGGATAGAGGATTCAAGGAAGGGTAAGGGCTAGTGCAATTAAAGGGATTCCTAAATAGATTGGAGATATGAATTGATCAAAAAAGCTTATTGCCATGGTCAGTTTCAGGGTTCTGTTTTTGGTTTTTCTGTACTTTGAGGGGCAGGCTCGTTCGGGAAAGTGTGGGCTATTACTTTTGGGGGGATTACGGTGAGGAAGATTAGTCAGGAGAAAGTTAGGATTGCGAATCAGGGCGCGGGGTTAAGCTGAGGCATGTCGCTAAGGGTGGGGGGTAGTCACCAATCTTTAGCTTAAAAGGCTAACGCTCTGTACCGATTTAGCTTCTTAGCGAGGCGTCTTCAATTATTGAGGAGGTTCAGTTTTCGAAGTGTTCTAGGGGAACAGCTTCTACTACGATAGGTATAAAGCTATGGTTTGCTCCGCAGATTTCAGAGCATTGGCCATAGTAAACTCCAGGGCGGTTGACAATAAAAGTTGTTTGGTTCAATCGGCCAGGAACTGCGTCAACCTTCACTCCAAGGGCGGGGACAGCTCATGAGTGGAGGACGTCTTCGGCAGAGATTAGAACTCGGATGGGGGAGTCTACTGGAATAACCATTCGATGGTCTGCTTCTAGAAGTCGGAACTGTCCTGGAGAAAGGTCTTGTGTGGGAACTATGTAAGAGTCAAAGCCGAGGTCTTCGTAATCAGTGTATTCATAGCTTCAGTATCATTGGTGGCCTATGGCTTTAATAGTCAGGTGGGGGTCATTGATTTCGTCTATTAGGTATAGGATTCGGAGAGAGGGTAGGGCAATAAGGATCAAAATAATAGCTGGAAGGATTGTTCAAATGATTTCGATTTCTTGGGAGTCTAGAATCAGTTTATCTGTAAATTTGGCAGTAACTATAGCTACAATAATGTAAAGTACTAGTGTGCTAATTAGGAAAACAATTATTAAAGCATGGTCGTGGAAATGTAAGAGTTCTTCTATGAGAGGTGAAGCTGCGTCTTGAAAACCAAGTTGGGAGGGATGTGCCATTAAAATTCAAGACACGCGGGGGTTCCACCCACAACTTTGCCTTGACAAGGCAGTGTAATAGAATTTTACTAGTGTCTTATGAAGAAAGTGACAGAGTGGTTATGTGGTTGGCTTGAAACCAATTGATGGGGGTTCAACTCCTCCCTTTCTCGTTAGTTTGAGCGAATTTGGACGAAGGCTGGCTCTTCAAATGTGTGGTAAGGAGGTGGGCAGCCATGGAGCCATTCTACGTTAGTTGCTGTTAGTTCTACTGAAAGGACTTCACGTTTTGCGGCGAATGCTTCTCAAATAATGAAGAGGAATATGATTACTGCAACAAGAGAGACCAGAGACCCGATTGAGGAGATTGTATTTCATAGGGTATATGCGTCAGGATAGTCTGAGTATCGTCGAGGTATTCCGGCGAGCCCTAGGAAGTGCTGTGGGAAGAAGGTTAAGTTTACCCCTACGAACATCACGCCGAAGTGGATTTTTGTCCATGTGTCATGTAGGGTGTACCCTGTAAAAAGAGGGAACCAGTGGACGAAGCCTGCAACAATTGCAAAGACAGCTCCTATTGAAAGGACGTAGTGGAAGTGGGCTACTACATAGTATGTGTCATGAAGGACAATATCTAGGGAGGAATTTGCTAATACGATCCCTGTTAGACCTCCCACTGTGAATAGGAAGATAAATCCGAGTGCTCATAGTATAGGGGTTTCTCATTTAATGCTGCCCCCATGTAGAGTGGCCAGTCAGCTGAAGACTTTTACTCCCGTTGGGATGGCAATGATTATGGTAGCGGAAGTAAAATATGCACGGGTGTCAACATCTATTCCTACAGTAAACATATGGTGGGCTCAAACAATAAAACCTAAAAGACCAATGGCCATTATAGCCCATACCATTCCCATATACCCGAAAGGTTCTTTTTTGCCGGAGTAGTAGGCGACAATGTGGGAGATTATTCCGAAGCCTGGGAGAATAAGAATATAAACTTCTGGATGGCCAAAAAATCAGAATAGGTGTTGGTAAAGGATAGGGTCTCCGCCTCCTGCTGGGTCAAAGAAGGCAGTATTTAGGTTTCGGTCTGTTAGGAGCATTGTAATTCCAGCGGCTAGGACTGGAAGAGATAGGAGGAGAAGGACGGCCGTAATTAGTACAGCTCAGACGAATAGTGGAATTTGGTACATTGAAACTGCGGGAGGTTTTATGTTAATAATAGTAGTAATAAAATTGATAGCCCCTAGGATCGATGAAACTCCTGCTAGATGAAGAGAAAAAATGGTTAAGTCAACTGATGCTCCAGCATGAGCGAGGTTTCCGGCTAGTGGAGGGTAAACTGTTCAGCCGGTCCCAGCCCCAGCTTCAACCCCGGAAGAAGCTAAAAGTAGGAGGAAAGAAGGGGGGAGGAGTCAGAAGCTCATGTTATTTATTCGGGGGAATGCTATATCGGGGGCCCCGATTATTAAAGGGATAAGTCAGTTTCCAAAACCTCCAATCATAATTGGTATTACTATAAAGAAAATTATTACGAAGGCGTGGGCCGTAACAATAACATTATAAATTTGGTCGTCCCCCAGAAGGGCGCCGGGTTGGCTTAGTTCCGCTCGAATGAGTAAGCTTAAAGCTGTGCCTACTATACCGGCTCAAGCACCAAATACTAGATAGAGGGTGCCGATGTCTTTGTGATTGGTTGAGAAAAATCAGCGTGTGATTGCCACAGGTAGGATGGCTGAGTTTTAAGCGGTGGATTGTAGCCCCATAGACAGAGGTTTGAATCCTCTTCTTACCAAGCTCTGAGGTGTTTTACATATAAGATTGCAAATCTTAAGACGCAGGCTAACACCTGCCGGGGCTTTCCCCCGCCTATTTATGTTCTGTTTAGGCGGGGGAAAGTAGATAGATGCTCGCTGGATTGAGCGCTTAGCTGTTAACTAAGATGTTGCAGGATCGAGGCCTGCCTGTCTAGTAAGGCTTTAGCTTAATTAAAGTGTCTGTTTTGCATGCAGGCGATGTGGGTTAGTGTCCCGCAAGTCTTATCAGGGACTGGGAGATTTTCACTCCCGCTTAGGGCTTTGAAGGCCCTTGGTCTAGTACTATCCTAAGTCTCTAGGGGGAGAGGAGGGCTGTGATGGCGGGGGTTAGGGGGAGGAGGAGGATGGTGGTGGAGGTTGAAATTGCTAGAGGCAGGCTAAGTTGGGGGGTGTGGAAGCGTCAAGGGGTAGTGCCTGTAAGGTTGTTGGGAAATATTGTTAGGGTTATTGCGTACGAGAGGCGGAGGTAGAAGTAAAGGCTTAGGAGAGCGGTTAGTGCGGCCACGGTGGCTAGGGTGGGGAGGTCTTGTTTTGTTAGTTCTTGGAGAATGAGCCATTTTGGTATGAAACCAGTTAATGGGGGGAGGCCTCCTAGGGAGAGTAGAACCAGGGGGGTTAAGGAGGTAATAACTGGTGTTTTGGCTCAGGAGATTGCTAAAGAGTTGACGTTTGTTGCTTTGTTAATTTTGAACACAAGGAATGTTGAGAAAGTTATGATAAAATAGGTAAGGAGGGTTAGTAGGGTGAGGGGCGGGGAGAATTGGATGATTAGGGTCATTCATCCTAGGTGGGCGACGGAGGAATATGCGAGGATTTTTCGTAATTGTGTCTGGTTTAGTCCCCCTCAGCCTCCGATAAGGGTGGAGGAAAGTCCGAGGATAATAAGGAGAGCGGAGTTGTTAGGTTGGAGTTGAAGAAAGAGGGCAAAGGGGGCAAGCTTCTGTCATGTAGACAAGATGAGGCCTGTAGTTAAGTCTAAGCCTTGAAGGACCTCGGGGAGTCAGGAGTGTATTGGGGCGAGGCCAATTTTGAGAGCTAGTGCTAGGGTAATCATTGTAGTTGGGAGGGGATGGGTTATTTGTTGGATGTCTCATTGGCCGGTGAGTCAGGCGTTGGTTGTGCTCGCAAATAATAGCATGGCAGCGGCTGTAGCTTGGGTTAGAAAGTACTTTGTAGTGGCTTCAACTGCTCGGGGGTGGTGGTGTTGAGCTATTAAGGGGATGATAGCTAAGGTGTTAATTTCTAAGCCCATTCAGGCAAGAAGTCAGTGTGAACTTGCGAATGTAATTGTGGTCCCTAGGCCTAAACCAAATAATAGGACAGCTAGAATGTAAGGGTTCATTAGCAGAGGAAGGATTTTAACCTACATGTTTGGGGTATGGGCCCAAGAGCTTAGCTTAGCTGACTTTGCTAGGAAGTGGTGTAGTGGAAGCACTAAGAGTTTTGATCTCTTCAGGTAGGGTTCAAATCCCTTCTTTCTAAGGAGTTGGGGGGACTTTAACCCCCATAGTTCACTCTATCAAAGTGGCCCTTTGCTTCAGGCACAGCTCCTAGGGCTAGAGTTGGGGAGGCAGGCCCGCGAATGCGATTGGAAGCGCCAGGTGTCAGATAACAAGTGCGAGGGTAAGGGGCAAGAAGTTCTTCCAGATAAGGTGCATGAGTTGGTCGTATCGGAATCGGGGGTAAGATGCTCGGACTCAGAGGAAAACAATGGATAATAGAGCTGCTTTAGTTATCAGGTTCATTGCTGTGAGTTCTGGGAGGGTGGGGATGTGTGAGGCTCCTAGGAAGAGTGTAGCTGAAAGTGTATTTATGAGGAGGATGTTGGCGTATTCGGCTAGGAAAAAGAGGGCAAAGGGGCCCCCCGCATATTCTACGTTGAAACCGGAGACGAGTTCTGATTCTCCTTCGGTTAGGTCGAAAGGGGCTCGGTTGGTTTCTGCTAGAGTGGAAATATATCATATAGCGGCAAGGGGTCAGGCGGGTATTACGAGTCAAATTCCTTCTTGTGCGGTGTTGAAGGTTTGAAGTGTGAACCCTCCCGTAAAGATAATAATATTTAGCAGAATAAGTCCTAGGCTGACCTCATAGGAGATGGTTTGAGCCACGGCTCGAAGGGCTCCAACTAGGGCGTATTTTGAATTTGATGCTCAGCCTGAACCTAGAATTGAGTATACGGCGAGGCTTGATAGTGCGAGGATAAAGAGAATGCCGAGGTTCAGGTCGATTACAGGGTAAGGAAGAGGCATAGGGGCTCAAAGTGTACGAGCCAGGGTTAGTGCAAGTATGGGTGCCAGAGATAGATGGGGGAAGAAGAAGGGTGATGGCCGGACTGGCTCTTTGATGAAGAGTTTTACTCCGTCAGCGATAGGTTGCAGAAGTCCGTAGGGTCCTACTACATTGGGCCCTTTTCGTAGTTGTATGTAGCCTAGAACTTTCCGTTCAATTAAAGTGAGGAATGCGACGGCTAGAAGTACAGGGACGATGAAGGCTAAGGGATTGAGTAAGTGGGTAATTAGTGCTGTAATCATAGTTAGGGAGAGGACTTGAACCTCTGTTTAAAGGGCTTAGGCCTTTTGCAATTTCCGGGCTCTGCCACTCTAACAATGCCGTTTTCTTAGGCACGGGGGTGCGCCCTTTTGTCTAGTTTAGATGGTTTCATTAGGTAAGGGTGAGGCGTGCCTAAGGTATGGGCCTCTTCTTTTCGGTCCTTTCGTACTAGAAAAGATTGCTTCATAGATAGAAACTGACCTGGATTACTCCGGTCTGAACTCAGATCACGTAGGACTTTAATCGTTGAACAAACGAACCCTTAATAGCGGCTGCACCATTAGGATGTCCTGATCCAACATCGAGGTCGTAAACCCCCTTGTCGATATGGGCTCTAAAAGGGGATTGCGCTGTTATCCCTAGGGTAACTTGGTCCGTTGATCGGCGGGAGCCGGATCATGTAGGGTCAGAAGTTCTGTTAGCTAGAGTTGTGGCTCTTGCTTGTGGGAGGAGGGGAAAAGATATAGGGTTGTCCTCCTATTCCGCATGGGGGTTTTATGCTACCCCATGGTCGCCCCAACCGAAGACATTAGGACAGGGGTCATTAAGTTCAGGTCGTTATATGCGGGGTGTTTAACATGATCTGTCTTGGTGTCTAAAGCTCCATAGGGTCTTCTCGTCTTATGTGTGTATCCCCGCTTCTGCACGGGGAGATCAATTTCATTGACTGGAAAGAGGAGACAGTTAAGCCCTCGTTATGCCATTCATACAGGTCTTCATTTAAAAGACAAGTGATTACGCTACCTTTGCACGGTCAAAATACCGCGGCCGTTGAACCATATTGTCACTGGGCAGGCGGGACCTCTTATTCTTTGGTTTTGCAAGAGGCGATGTTTTTGGTAAACAGGCGAGGCTTAAGATATTTGTTTGCCGAGTTCCTTCTCTTTCTTTTAGTCTTTCCCGGTATGCACTCCAGTGTGGGGTTAACGGTGGTTTTAGGACGATTTTCTAGTATTGTTTGCGTGTATGTCCAATGCCCTCTTTGTTTGGGGCCGTTATTATTCGGTGGGGGGTCCGTTCCGATTTACACATGTGCTGGGAGAGAGGGTTGGCTCTCTTATTACTCATTCTAGCAGGGTCACCCCCATGGGTGCATGGGGAGGCCCGGTAATGTTAGGGGACTAAGATTAGGGTGTCAGGATATGGGGAGGGTTGGGGCACGTCTGAGCTTTAACGCTTTCTGTTAGGATGGCTGCTTTTAGGCCCACCAAAACGTTTCGCCTTGAAAATTATGATCTTTATCCTCCTAGAAAAGTTGTATCTTTATTCAAAGGGGCTGTACCCCCTTTGACTAACTCTTACAGTTTCTTTTGATCGTTAGGTAGTTAAGCTTATATGAAGGGAGAAGCTGTAAGGCTGAACTTCTATCCAATTCCCGGGCAACCAGCTATAACTGGGTTCGATAGGTCTGTCACCCCTACTCGAAGCTCTTCCCACTCTTTTGCCACAGAGACGGGTTTGCCCTATAAATAGGCTGTCTTGGAGTAGCTCACGCAGTTTCGGGGCTTCAAACTAAAGTTCGCTTTGCTTGAATGTACTGGCTAAATCATGATGCAAAAGGTACGAGGAAAAATCTCTGCTTTTTTTGGCTTTACTGGTTTATTTCACTTCTCTTTCAGCTTTCCCTTGCGGTACTTATTCTATTGCGCCCTGGGGTCCTTTTCTGTCGCCCGTACTAAGGAGGAAAAATGTTTTGTTTAGATAAGTTTAGTGTTTTTGGGTTTATTTATGTTTGTTTGTTGAGTTTAGGTGGTGGGGCTAGCTAATGGGCGTCAGGGCGATCCGACTTGCACGGATAACTTCTCAGTGTAAGGGAGATACTTTTCTACTTTAGCTACGCTCTGATTTAACCAAGCGCACCTTCCGGTACGCTTACCATGTTACGACTTTCCTCTCCTTCGCGTTTGTTAGGGTTTAAAAAATTTAGGTCCAGGTGCTCGGGGAGGGTGACGGGCGGTGTGTGCGCGCTTAAGAGCCGGTTTCAGCGGAACGCTCTGTTTTCTGCTTACTGCTAAATCCTCCTTCAGCTGCATGTTTCAATGCATCGTTCGTATTCGCTGGCGGGCAGCGAATGTAGCCCATTTCTTCCCCTCTCATGCACTACACCTCGACCTGACGTTTTGGGCTGTGCCAATTGTGCTTACTATTAGGCCTTCACAGGGTAAGCTGGCGACGGTGGTATATAGGCGGGAGAAAACTAGAGAGGGTGAGGTTTAACGGGGGTTATCGGTTCTAGAACAGGCTCCTCTAGGTGGATGTTAAGCACCGCCAAGTCCTTTGGGTTTTAAACTAGTGTTCGTAATTCCCAGGCGGATGTTCGATGTGGCGAATAATCAATGTTTAGGGCTAAGCATAGTGGGGTATCTAATCCCAGTTTGTTTCTTAGCTTTCGTGGGTTCAGGTAGTGTAAAGCCACTTTCGTAGTCGGGGTTCATACTCTCGGAAGCGTATAACAGCTATGAGGGCGTTCCGCTTTAGTTAAATATTTTCCTTAACCACTCTTTACGCCGTTGTCTATCAACTTGGGCCTCTCGTATAACCGCGGTGGCTGGCACGAGTTTTACCGGCCCTCTTATCTTTAACTAGGTCAAGTTTTTCTTATGGCTTAATATTTATGACTGCGGGATTCCCTTGGGGGTGTGGCTAAACAGGGTGTCGTGGGCTAGTGCATGGTGTGTGCCTGATACCGGCTCCTTGTGTCCGAAAAGGGCACTAAGGGCATCCTCACAGGGGGGCGGATACTTGCATGTGTAAATCTAGCTAAAGCTGACAGTAAAGTCAGGACCAAACCTTTGTGCCTGCGGGGCTTTCTAGGGCCCATCTTAACATCTTCGGTGTTACGCTTTATTTGAGCTACGTTGGC